AGCCAAAGTTTTAACACAACAAAGACGAAGTATATATTTTATTCGATACAAATTCTTTTTTTTTGAAGATCCGCTGTAATAATGAGAAATATTTCTGCATATACGCACAAATCGGTTGAGAATATCAGAATCTGATGAATCCGTCCAGGTCGCTTTACTAATGGGATGCCCTAATACATTACAAAATTTATCTTTAGCCAACGACCCAATAATAGAAGAAATTGGAATTTTGCTATCCAATTTGATTCTAACATTATCTATTAGAAAGGAGTTTTCTAGCATTTGACTACGTACCACTAAAGGATTTAATCGCAAACTTGACAGATAACCCAGAAACTCTAAATTATCTTTAGATAATTGATTTATATTTACCTTTTGAGATTGAAACCATACGGAAAAATAACATTGCCATAAATTAACAAAATAATATTTCCATTTATTCATCAGAAGCGGCGTATCCTTTGTTGCCAGAATGCATTTTCCGTGATATCTAACATAATGTAGGAAAGGATCCTTGAGTAACCCTAAGATCGCCGGAAAATTATTAACAAAGACTCTTAAAAAATGTTGTATTTTTCCATAGAATAAAATTCGCTCAAAAAAGACTTCATAAGATGTCGATCGTAAATGAGAAGACTGCTTGCGTAGAAAAAAAAAGATGGATTCGTATTCACATACATGAGAATTATATAAGAACAATAAAAATCTTGGATTCAAAATTGATTTTTTTTTAATATCAAAATTCTTCCAATTGCAATACTCGTATAGGCAGAACCGAAAAAAATGCAAAGAAGAGGCATCTTTTACCCGGTAACGTAGGATTTGAACCAAGATTTCGAGATGGATGGGGTAAGGTATTAGTACATCTAACACATAATTCAAATGTGAGAATTTGTCTTCTAAAAAGGGAAATATTGAATGAATTGATTGTAAATTATCAGATTTTTTTAATGGTTTTCCTTCGAAAGAGGATCCCAATCTTAGGGAAAATGGAATTTCTCCAATCACTGCAAATAAAACGGATATCATTTGATAATAGAAAAGATTGGTATGCCCCATTTTGTTCAAATCCTTTGTGGGAATAATCAAAGGATTCTGTTCGTACATTCGCAAAATTAAGCGTTTCACAATTAGTGAACTATATTTTTTGTCATAATCCGGATTTTCCAAGAAAATAGAGCGATTTCTATTTAATCTATTTAAACCATGATCATAAGCAAGTACATAAATGTACTCCCGAAAAAAAAGTGGATATAGAAAACTCTGTTGCCGAGCCCCATCGAACTCTAAATATCCTTGAAATTTCTCCATTTGGATTGAAATTCGATTTGAACTAAAAGTAAAGCCTTTATTTTCTTGAGTTCTGAAATGACACATAGTGCGATACAGTCAAAATAAGGTATTAGATTACGAAAGCAATAGATACCTCATAAACAGGTAGACTGCTAACCGGATTCTCTATCTTTAATAGGTTTCTGTTCGTTATATTATAAAATAACAAAACAATATGATTAGAAATCCTTTATTTTTTTAACCTAATCGCTCTTTTGATTTTGGAAATATATATATATATTTTTTATCAATATACTGCTTCTTTTACACATCCATCTCCAACCTAACCTAAACGGACTAGGGAAAAAATAATTAGGACTCATGAAAAAATTGATAATAACACGCAAGAAAAAAATTCCTTCCCATACCCGTATTAGGCACTAATCTATTTTTAACATTTAATTAGACCGGGTAATTTTTCAAATTACGAATGGAAGCTCGTTTCTTTTTTTTTTCCTGGAATCAGGAAAACTGGTTTTTTATCCATCCATTTATATTTATTCACTCGACCCAAATTGGAATTCTTTTTTTTTTTTTTTTTTTTCGACACCGAAAACAAGGTTGTACCTATCAGAAAAGCAAAAAAAAAATGTTATCTGAATTCTCCCTTGATACGACATGCTCTTTTTTCCATTCATTCCTTTCAGGATCAGTCGTGGTCTTACAAACTCTACCGCAGATCTGGACGAATCCTTTTCTTCATACAAATGTGTAAAAGATGCTAGTCGCACTTAAAAGCCGAGTACTCTACCGTTGAGTTAGCAACCCCAAAAAACAAAAAAAGAAAGTACTACAAATATGTAGATACAACCAGAATAAAGAAAAAAAGCAAAATTCAGTCATGTGCGCGTCGGGGATAAATAGATCTATTTCTCTATGAGAGAATTATATTTGGTCGATACACTGTTGTCAATATGATTTTGAATTTTGAATATAGCGAAAAGAATAGAAAAAAGAAATAAAAAAGTTTAACCCCGTGGTTTGTTAGTTCATACAATGAATGAAAACTAAGCCGAGTAAGGTAATCTCAAATCTTTTTATACTTTTTTAGACACGTTTTTTATGTCCTTTCATTTTTTATGAATAATGAATAAATTATTCATATAATAATAATATATATATATATATATATTAATTTGATTCAGAATTAATATATATATTAATATACAGTATTATTTTCTATACAATAAAATTTTGTATTTATACAAAAATTCTAATTTCTATAGATCCAAAGATCCAAAATTATTTTCAGAAATTTGTTTATGATTATAAAAAATGGTAGTTGTTAGCAGGGTATTTTTTAGTTTTCGTACCTTAGGAAGAATACTAATAATAAATCGAAATTCTAAAAAATCAAAAAAACAATATGATGGAAACGAAAGAGGAGGAAAGAAAAGAGTAGATAAAATTTGATACCAAGCTATATATGAGTCTTTCACATCCTCTTTTTTATATTTCATTAATTCAATTTCGTTTTATTAAGACTTAAATTCCGTAAAAATCCCCGCCTTCTTTGAAATATCATGAACTGTTCTTGTTGGTTGAGCGCCCTTTTTAAGGAAATCGAGAATAGCAGGAAGATTTAAATAAGTTTGATTGGTTATCGGATCATAAAAACCCACCTTCCGAAGATCTCTTCCTTCTCTTCGAGATCGAACATCAATTGCAACGATTCGATAAACGGCTCATTGGGATAGATGTATATGAATAATACCCCCCCCTAGAAACGTATAAGAGGCTTTGGCCTCGTACGGCTCGAGAAAAAAAATGGAATGAGTAGAAGTTCACTCTCTATATAAAATTAAAATATTAAATAGATTAATAAAAACATGAAATTAATTAGCCAGTATTGAAACCCTAAATATTTTTTTTCAGAAAAAGCGTTCGTAACATTCGTACTCTCGTAACTCAAGTTAAATAATTCTCAAATATCTCAACAGAGAATCTTTAAGTACTCTTTTTATTGAGCAGTCTCTAACCCTTTTTTTGTTTGTCTCATTTTTTAGAATCAATTTTGATTCTTCATTCTGATCTAGTTGTTCAAACAATTGAAAACTGGATTTCCTTGTTTCAGGATTCTTTATCTTTACTTTGAATCTTTGGGTTTAGACATGACTTCGGTGATCTTAAATCGTTTTATTAAAAAAGGGCAGCAACAAGCCCCTTATTTTGTTTATGATTTCTTTTCTTTATATCAAAGAATCATACAAACGCTTGATTCACACATGATAGACTTTTGATTCAAAGAATTTTACAATTTTAAGAAAATTTCCCCTTTCCATTGTAAAATTACTTGAAAGGGCTTTTTTTTATTTTTATATAAAAATAAAAAGACTTACGAAGTTGTTCCAACTTATTAATTCGCACTAACCCTAGATCCTTACTCCTGCGAAAGGAATAAAAACTTTCTATTCTCCTCGAGCTCCATCCTGTACTCTTTTTTATATTCAAAAAAAAGTGTAGAACTCTAGTAAAATAGAACACAAAATGTCGAGCGAAGAGCACCTATATTCCTAATATAAAAGGTGGCGGATCAAAAAATCCACAGCAGATCATGTCCTTCAATTCAAGTCGCACGTTGCTTTCTACCACATCGTTTTAAACGAAGTTTTACCATAACATTCCTCTAGTTTGTGTAATTGATTCAATTATGGAATCATGAATAGTCATAGTTCAGTCAGTATATCGTAATCTATACTTTTTCTTTCTCTATGAATGGAATAGTGAATCTACGTGTAAAAGGTTCAGTCAGAATTAAAATGAATCCTATATTAGATTGTATATATGTAAAATCGAAATTTGAATAGAAATCTATATTTATATATATAAATATATATATCTTTTTTTATTAAAACTCTTAGAATCTATGGTTCTACCTTACTTAACCTACATCACACACAAATAAAAAAAAGTAAATAGATTTTTTGTGAATTCGGTTGAAATAATGAAAAAAAAGTTGATTCTTCTTTTCATTTCAAGATTTTATTCTTAAAAAAGATTGGATTTTTAAACAGAAAGAAAAAGATGGTGTACAAAGGCAATAGAAGAGTGATTCCGTAATGACTGGATTCTGGGACGAAAGGATTCGAACCTCCGAATAGCGGGACCAAAACCCGTTGCCTTACCGCTTGGCTACGCCCCATTTCGATTTTTATTCAAGACTACTAAAAGAGTAATATTGCTATTGGTTGTTCGTCAATTCAATTTCAGCCAAAATTAAATATCGATTACATCGGTGCTATAGTTTTGACACGTGTAGATAGCAAATAAAACTTACTTTATTGATCATTACATAGAATTCAATTAAGATATTGTATGAAAATATTATTTCTTTAATTCTCATAAGAGAATTAAAGGATTTTTGATTGAGTAAGTTCAACAAAGTCTTTTTAGACTCTCTTTCTTTATTTTTTTCCTTATATAAAAAATATATTAATAACTCAATCAAAATGAAATTATCCACAAGAACACCAATTTTTGTTATGCTTAATATATTTAATTTGATCTGTATTTGTTTGAATTCTGCCCTTTTTTCAAGCACTTTTTTAGTCGCCAAATTGCCGGAGGCCTACGCCTTTTTGAATCCAATCGTAGATGTTATGCCTGTAATACCTCTTTTCTTTCTTCTCTTAGCCTTTGTTTGGCAAGCAGCTGTAAGTTTTCGATGAAATTCTTAATACTGCCTTAGAAAAATTCACGATTTTGATTCTTCCAACAATTCAAAAGATCAAAAAATCTTGCCGTAGGAACGAACTTTCAATTCAAACATTGGATTGAATTTTTTCGGTAGCCATATTAAATCTGGATCATTCTATTTCCGCAGTTTTATCCTCTTCTAAATGAAAGAACCTAATTAGATCCGAGTTCACAAAAAAAAATATCTAGATATTTAGTATAAAAATAGAGAATCTATTCTCTTTTTTTTTAAGTAAGATCTTGGAGATTATGTAATGCTTACTCTCAAACTTTTTGTATACACTGTAGTTATATTCTTTGTTTCTCTCTTCATATTTGGATTCCTATCTAATGATCCAGGACGTAATCCGGGACGTGAAGAATAAAATTTTATTATTAATTAGTGGAAATGCGCGAATTTGATTAGGATTTTATCTATTACACATCATAAAAAAGAGAAAGGGAAAGAGAGGGATTCGAACCCTCGGTACGATTAACTCGTACAATGGATTAGCAATCCAACGCTTTAGTCCACTCAGCCATCTCTCCTAATCGAAAAGGGATACTTAATTACGTTTCATTAGACAAAAAAGGGCTTGAAAAAAAACCTTCTCCACTTTATTCTTAAAAAACTTTCCTTTTTTTTTTTTTTATAGATTCTTCTTTATATTACTTTAATATTATATATATATTTTCATTTTCTATATTATAGTATATATATATATAATTTCTTTTTTATTATATATATGTATATTTATCATATATTTCTATATAAATAATATATATATTACTATTATATAACTTTTTTTATAGAACTTTCTCAGGAATTCTATTTACATAAAAAATGTAGATAAAGATTAGATAAAGAAAAGGCTCGAACTCGAAAGAGAAATAAATCAAATCACAAAAATAGAAATAGAGAATCCTTTTTTTATTTTGTCTCGTCCAAACATAAATAAAGGATCTTTTTTATTTTAATAGCCTGGCCTGGTCAGTCCCCAGCCGGGCCTTTTTTTGTTAAAGTTAAAAAGACCCATCCGATGGATTGTTAGACAAAAAAGATCTGAAATAAAAAAATGGAATCCCCGCTTTGACTAATTTTATTAAGTCTACGCTAGAATTTTGGAAATTTTTTTTTAAGGTTTTTTCTCCCGATTACTTTAGTTCGACAAAAGGTCAATTTATATGCAATAATTGCATTGTAGCGGGTATAGTTTAGTGGTAAAAGTGTGATTCGTTCCTTTAACCCCTTTAATAGTTAAAGGGTCTCTCGGTTTGATTAATCTTCCGATCAAAAACTTTATTTCTTAAAAGGATTTTGTCCTTTACCTTTCAATGAAAGATTCAAGGAAGATTATAGATTCTCGTAATTTGTATCCAAAGACTCTAATCAAATGTCAATTTGGATTATGAAATTCCGAAACATAATTTTTGAATTGTATGACTATTTACAATTCAATAAGTATAACAAGAGGATCCATGGATAAAGCCAAAAAAGTTTATTTCTAATCGTAACTAAATCTTCAGTTCTATTTTTTGTTTGGTATAGAAAAAATTGAAGCAAAATAGCTATTAAACGAGAACTTTGGTTTACTAAAGACATCGACATATTATATTGTTTTAGCTCGGTGGAAACAAAAGACTTTTCCTAAGGATTCCGTTAAATAGAAATAAAGAACGAAGTAACTAGAAAGATTGTTCGAGTTCTCCTTTTCTATCTTCTAGAAGGATCATCTATAAAGCAAAATTTTCTGTCAAAGCATCCGGGCGGAAAAAAAGCTAACATAGATGTTATGGGTCGAATTTTGATTTCGTTCCCATCTTATTTTATTTGGGAATTTCTCCATCCATCATAAAGGAGCCGAATGAAACCAAAGTTTCATGTTCGGTTTTGAATTAGAGACGTTAAAAATATAAAACTGATCCATCGACGTCGACTAAAACCCTTAGCCTTCCAAGCTAACGATGCGGGTTCGATTCCCGCTACCCGCTCTAAATTATAAACGGCCCCTCCCCCCTTTTTTTATTAGAGACAATTTTCTCTATTAGAATTGTCTAATAGCAATTGTGTATTGAATTCATTTCAATACACAATTGCTAAAAAGATTTCGCACATTCTTTTTTTTAACAATTGGGAAGTCAAAAAAAAAGCGAAAAGCGTCCATTGTCTAATGGATAGGACATAGGTCTTCTAAACCTTTGGTATAGGTTCAAATCCTATTGGACGCAATATCAATATAGATATAAATATATTGATATTTATCTATTATTTCCATTTATATATATTATATATATATATACTTAACTTATATACTTCTATTTTTAGAATTTCTTAAAAATTTAATTAAAGAATCAAATTAACTAAAGAATCAAAAAAAAAGAATGATCCATTTATTTTCTTTTTTTTTTTTTATTTCTCCTGAAGTAGAAAACGTTCCAGTTGCTCTTGAATACCTTCTTTCAAAAAGGTTTCTGCTTCAGGGGTTAATGTCT